TAAAACTTATAATAATGTAAATAAAAACATTTTGAAACCATAAAAAAAATGGTTCGGGACTTTCCTGTTTTTTGAAGTTGCGTATATAAATGTTAGTCATTTTAGGGGTTTTAATGTCCTTGGGGTTTAATATTGTACTTGTGGTTCGGGGGTTGATGGGTATATGCCTTATGTTTTAATGGGTAAATTGGTAGTTAAGCTAGGATTAACCTTTTATGCAGGCGGGGCTTTGTTGGGCCCCGCCTAACACTTTTTTAAATTTTATTAGATTAATCAAAAAAAACTTATAATAATGTAAATAAAAACATTTTGAAACCATAAAATAAACGACTCGAGGTTTTCCTGTTTCCGGGGGGGTTTACAGGAGCGTTAGTTATCTCGGGAGTTTAGGGGGGTAGGGGGGTTTAACGCGAAAAAGCCAAAAGGGGGTAATATAGATATCTTCAGATTAAATTTCATTACTTATGTCCTTGAAATCTTTGTATGTAATTCTTTCGTAAAAGTCTATTCAACACTCATACTATTTCCTTGCTTCCTAGGATAACTCCCACCTTATTAATCAGATTTCATGCACTGTGAAATGTCTATTGAAAAGGAAAAAGAAAAAAAAACTGTATGCCCTATGGAAAGAATGCTTGGCATGGTGGCCGCTCCCGCTATTGTTTTCCACCATTAACTTATGTCTTCTAAGATAAACATATGGGGAGGTTTACAGTTTATGGCCCTGAAATAGGAACCAAATGCCAGGAATAAATCACTAAGTGAAACCCTTACAATTATTGTCCCTCATTTTCAATAACCGTTGGCATTAAGAAATGGACTTGTTGGTCGGTTCTTACTACATTAAATATTTGAGTTTGACGAGATTTTGAGTAAAGGTATAACTTGACCTATGGATCTTTATATTAGATCTTGAATTTTTCGCCTGGTATTTCGTAAATCTTTGTTAGACTTTGTTGTTTTGCTTTTTGTAAAATTCTTTCTTATTGTACAATACTTGAATGGTTTAACCCTAGATATGGTGATAAAACATAAATGTACTTAAGCATTATATGATATGGTTAATATAAATTAATGTTGATAATACATATATGTATATAAAATTATTATATATACTACAAAGAATAGTTTAACTAAGAATCCTGGCTTTGGGAGTCAGGGGTGGGAGTTAAAATCTCCTTTCTTTGAGCAATAGGGGGGATTTTAACCTCCGACATCTGGTTTACAAGACCAGGGCTCTGACGCTGAGCTACTAGTGCAAGCTCATTCAAGTGCTTTGTCCTCTGCGTAGCCTGCTAGTGGTGTAAGGACTAGGAAAAGGAAAAAGTATAAAAAGGACGCGACTTGTCCAATAATAACGAATGGGTGTGATACAGGTATCCCTCCGATTCAAGTGAGAATAATAACGTCTGCGATTAAGGTTCAAAACAAGAATTGTGTGAGTGGTCGGAAAGTGAGGCTTCGTTGTTTAGACGTGTGTAGAAATGGTACGAGCATTAGGATAAGGATTGAAGCCAGGAGGGCTAAAACTCCCCCTAGTTTATTGGGGATGGAGCGTAGAATTGCATATGCGAACAGGAAATATCACTCTGGCTTAATGTGGGGAGGAGTAACTAGTGGGTTGGCGGGGGTGAAGTTATCTGGGTCTCCCAGCAGGTTGGGTGAGAATAAAGCTAGACATGTAAGGGCAATGACAAGTACTGCAAATCCTAATAAGTCTTTATATGAGAAGTAGGGGTGGAAGCTTATTTTATCTGCGTCTGAATTCAGGCCCAGGGGGTTATTTGATCCTGTTTGGTGAAGGAAAAGGAGGTGGACCATGGTTGCGGCTGCAATTACAAAGGGGAATAAAAAGTGGAAAGCAAAGAATCGGGTAAGGGTTGCATTGTCTACTGAGAATCCACCTCAAATTCATTGAACAAGGGCGTTACCTACGTAGGGTACTGCAGAGAGTAGGTTGGTGATAACGGTGGCACCTCAAAAGGATATTTGGCCTCAGGGTAATACATAACCGACGAAAGCAGTTATTATAACTAGAAGTAATAGAACTACCCCGATGTTTCATGTTTCTTTATAGAGGTATGAGCCGTAGTAAAGTCCGCGGCCAATGTGGGCATAGATGCATACAAAGAAGAAGGATGCACCGTTGGCGTGAAGATTTCGGATGAATCACCCGTAATTTACGTCCCGGCAAATATGGGCAACGGAAGAAAAAGCTGTAGCAATATCAGAGGTGTAGTGTATGGCTAAAAATAGTCCTGTGAGGATTTGAATAATTAAGCAGAGTCCTAAAAGAGAGCCGAAGTTTCATCACACTGAAATATTTGAGGGGGCGGGTAGGTCAACTAGGGCATTGTTTGCGATTTTGAGGAGGGGGTGTGTCTTTCGTAGACTTGCCATTAGTGGGTTCTTGTAGTTGAATAACAACGGTGGTTTTTCAAGCCATTAGTTCTGGTTAAAGTCCTGGCAGGAATTATGACCTACATTATGTCTTTATTTTTAATTGGATTAGTTTTAGGGTTGGTTGCAGTTGCTTCTAACCCTTCTCCTTACTTTGCTGCCTTAGGGTTAGTAGTTGTGGCGGGCATGGGGTGTGGAGTATTGGTTGGTCATGGGGGACCTTTTCTATCACTGGTGCTGTTTTTGATTTATTTGGGTGGGATATTAGTCGTATTTGCGTATTCGGCGGCACTTGCTGCTGAGCCTTACCCGGAAAGTTGGGTTAGTGGTCCTGTTGTAGGTGATATGTTGATATATTTAGTAGGGGTGGTGGTGGCTTCTAGTGTATTTTGAGGGGGGTGATATGAGTCTTCATGGGTGCCGGCTGATGAGCTTGGTGAGCTATCTGTCCTTCGAGGTGATATTGGAGGGGTTGCGTTAATGTACTCGTTAGGGGGAGGGATATTAGTACTTAGTGCGTGGGTCCTGCTTCTTACTTTGTTTGTTGTGTTGGAATTGACTCGAGGACTAAGTCGGGGGACTCTTCGGGCAGTTTAACGGGTAAATAATAGGGCAGCAAGGGTTAGGGTGAGAAGGAATAGGGTGAGGTATGTCTTGATTATTCCTTGTTGGGTGTTGCTTGTTGTTGTAATTAGGGGTATATTTGATGAAGAGATTGCTTTGGGACCGACTTTTTCTATTCAGGTTTGGTCAATTAGTTGGCTGGCAAGTGTCTGTCCTAGAACTAAATTTAGCTTGGGGGTAAATCGGTGAATGATTGAGGGGAAAAAGCCTAACATGTTGGAGAAGTGGTGGGTAACCAGATTAGGTATAACTTTGTATTGTTTATTGGTAAGTGTTGCTAGTTCGAGGGCAATGAGTAATCCCATGATTGTAACTACAAGGGCAGCTAGTTTGAGCAAGGGGGGTATAGATATTACAGGGGTCTTAAGAGGGGTGATGTTTGAGATAATTAGGAGGCCAGCGACAATGCTTCCTCATGCAAGTCGCTTTAAGGGGTTAATAACCGCTGGGTTATTTTCATTGATGGGGGAAATAGCGTTAAATCGTGGGTGACCTATTGAGACAAAAAACACTACACGGAGACTATAGATGGCTGTGAATGAGGTGGCTAGAAGGGTTAGGATTAGGGCTCAGGCGTTTAGGTGGGATGTGTTTAGTGCCTCAATAATGGCATCTTTGGAGAAGAATCCTGCTAGGAAGGGGGTGCCTGTGAGGGCTAGACTGCCAATAGTGAGGCAGGAGGATGTAAAGGGGGCAAGGTGATGTATGCCTCCTATTTTTCGGATATCTTGTTCGTCGTTAAGGCTGTGAATAATTGAGCCAGAACAAAGGAATAGTATTGCCTTAAAGAAGGCATGGGTGCAAATGTGGAGGAAGGCTAGTTGAGGTTGATTTAAGCCGATAGTAACTATTATTAGGCCAAGTTGGCTTGATGTGGAGAATGCTACGATTTTCTTGATATCATTTTGGGTTAGGGCACAGGTGGCTGTAAATAGCGTTGTTAGGGCACCTAGACATAGGCAGGTGGTGAGGGCAGTTTGATTATTTTCTAGGAGGGGACTTGTTCGTACTAGAAGAAAAATACCGGCAACAACCATGGTGCTTGAATGCAGTAGGGCAGAGACCGGCGTAGGACCTTCTATAGCAGAGGGGAGTCAAGGGTGAAGACCAAATTGGGCCGACTTGCCTGTAGCGGCAACGATGAGGCCTAGTAGCGGTAGGGTAAGGTCCAGGTCTTTTGTTGCTACAAAAATCTGTTGTAATTCTCAGGAGTTAGCGTTGGTTGCTATTCATGCTATTGTGAATAGTAATCCAATGTCTCCGACTCGGTTATATACAACGGCCTGAAGGGCCGCTGTATTGGCATCCGCTCGTCCGTATCATCAACCAATGAGTAGGAATGATATAATTCCCACTCCTTCCCAACCAATGAAAAGTTGGAACAGATTGTTTGCTGTAACAAGAATAATTATGGCAATAAGGAAAACTAAGAGGTATTTAAAGAATCGGTTTATGTAGGGGTCTGCGTGTATATATCATGATGCAAATTCTAGAATAGACCAAGTGACGTAGAGGGCAATGGGGACAAAAATAACTGAGTAGTGATCAAATTTGAAGCTAATGTTTACGTCGAAGGTTATTGTATTTATTCAATTTCATGAGGTGATGATCGTTTCTGCGCCTTCGTTAAGAAAGAGAAATAGGGGGATCAGGCTAACGAAGAAGGCCAGGGCGATCGCTGTCTTAACATGGGAAACGGCCCAGTCGGGGTTTCGGGGGCGAGGCTCTAGGGTCGTAAAGATAGGATATGCTAATAGTAAGAAGATAATGACTAAGCTGGATGATATAATAAGTGATGAGGAGTGCATAGCTGCTACTTGGATTTGCACCAAGAGTTTTTGGTTCCTAAGACCAATGGATGAGCTGTTATCCTTTAGGAGCAAGCCGAGTGAGCCCTGGGGTCCAACCAAGGTCACGGAGATTAGCAGTCTTCGTTGCTGGCGAGCCTCTCTCGGTGAATAAGGGGATTTTAACCTCTGTCTTTAGAATCACAATCTAATATTTTTGTTAAACTATATTTACAGGTGGTTCAGCCTCATACTAATTCGGGCTTTAAGATAAGTAGAAGCAAGGGGAGGAGGTGAAGGGCTATAACTAGGTGTTCCCGGGTATAGGAGGGGTTTAGGCTAATAATATGTGCTGGGAGGGGGCCCCGCTGGGTTATGAGAAATATATAAAGTGAATAGCTCGCGGTAATAAGGGTCCCTGCCCCTGTGAGTACGAGGGTTCATCATGATCAGCCAAATAATGAGGTAATAATTAAAAGTTCTCCTATGAGATTGGGTAGGGGGGGAAGGGCTAAGTTTGCGAGGCTGGCAATAAATCATCATGTTGCTATGAGTGGAAGAACTATCTGTAATCCTCGGGCCAATAGTATTGTCCGGCTATGGAGGCGTTCATAATTTGTGTTGGCTAGGCAGAAGAGGGCGGAGGACGTTAGGCCGTGTGCAATCATAAGGATTACGGCGCCGGCAAGGCCTCAAGGTGTCTGGATAAGAATACCTCCAACGACCAGGCCCATGTGGCTTACGGATGAATAGGCGATGAGGGATTTAAGGTCTGTTTGACGAAGGCAGGTGGAGCCTGTTATAATTACACCTCAGAGGGCGAGGATAATAAAGGGATAGCTTAATTCCTTGGTGAGAGGTTCCAATATAATTATTATTCGGATCATGCCGTAGCCTCCTAGTTTTAGAAGAACTGCAGCTAGAACCATTGAGCCTGCAACTGGGGCTTCTACATGTGCTTTTGGTAGCCAGAGATGTGCTCCATATAAGGGTATTTTTACTAAAAATGCAATTAGGCAGCCTGCTCATCAAAGTTTGTCAGCGTAAGATGAAAGAGGGGTAGAGCTAGTATACTGAATGGTTAGAAGGGAGAGGGAGCCTGTATCCTTTTGAAGAAGCAATAGGGCAACTAGTAATGGAAGAGAGCCTGCTAGTGTATAAAACAGAAAATATACTCCTGCATTAAGGCGTTCTGCCTGGTTACCTCATCGAGTGATAATAATTAGTGTGGGGATGAGAGTAGCTTCAAACATAACGTAAAACATAAGGAGTTCAGTGGCACCGAAGGCTATGATAAGGAATACTTGCAGGGATGTTAATAGGCTAATGTAGGTCCGTTGGCGGTTAATAGGTTCGAGTGCTGTGTGGCTTTGGCTTGCCAAAATTATAAGAGGGAGTAGTCAACACGTGAGGACGAGGAGGGGTGTTGAGAGGGGGTCTGTGGCTATGAAGGGCGTGAGGCAAGATCAGCCTGTTTCGGATGTATTTTTTAGTCAAGTGAGGCTGGCTAATGCAATGACTAGGCTGTGGGAGAGAGTAGTAGGTCATAATCATTTGGCAGGGGTAAGCCAGGCTGTGGGGAGAAGCATTACGGTAGGAATTAGGATTTTTAGCATTGTAAGAGGTTTAAGGTTTGAAGGCGATCTGAGCCATGTGTGCGAGCTGTGGCTACCAGTAAGGCAAGTCCTGCGCTTGCTTCACAAGCTGAAAAAGCTAACAGAAGCATGGGAGCTGCAGAGAAACTTGTGGAGCCTAGTTGAAGGGTTCAAATTGAAAGTCCAATAAATAAAGAGAGCATCATCCCTTCTAAGCATAAAAGAGCGGAGAGGAGGTGGGTTCGATGGAATGCTAGGCCTGTCAGTCCTAGGGTAAAGGCCGATGAGAAAGCGAAGTGAGTGGGAGTCATTAGGCAATTATGGACTTTAACCATAAGCTTTTGAGCCGAAATCAAATATTTTTCTTAAACTAATTGACTATTCGGCTCATTCTAGTCCTCCTTGAATTCACTCGTAAATTAAGCCAAGGGTGAGAAGGGTAAGCACGGCCACGGCTCAGAAGAGTGTTAATAGGGGGGAGGTTAATTGGTCTCCTCAGGGGAGCGGGAGGAGAAGGGCAATTTCTAAATCGAAAAGGAGGAAAAGAATGGCGACTAGGAAGAAGCGGAGAGAAAATGGCAGGCGGGCTGATCCTAAGGGGTCAAAACCACATTCATAGGGGGAGAGCTTTTCGTGGTCAGGGGTCATTTGGGGGAGCCAGAAGGATACAATGGCCAGGACTACGGAAAGCAAAATAGTGATGGTAATTACAGCTATTGCTACGTTCATTATCTTTCCTTGGATTTTAACCAAGACCGGGTGATTGGAAGTCACTTATACTAGTTTTGATACTAGAAAGATTAAGAGCCTCATCAGTAGATAGAGATATATAGGAATAGTCACACGACGTCTACGAAATGCCAGTATCAGGCAGCTGCTTCGAACCCGAAGTGGTGCTCAGATGTAAAGTGGTATTGGATTTGTCGTAGGAGGCAAACAGCTAAAAATGTAGAGCCAATAATAACGTGTAGTCCGTGAAACCCAGTGGCTACGAAAAAGGTAGAGCCGTATACGCCATCTGCAATTGTAAAGGGGGCTTCATAGTATTCCAGGGCTTGAAGAAATGTAAAATAAAAGCCCAGAAGAATAGTCAAGGCTAGCGATTGAATGGTCTGTTTTCGTTCACCTTCTATAATGCTGTGGTGGGCTCAGGTGACCGTTACCCCGGAGGCGAGTAAGACAGCTGTATTGAGGAGGGGGACTTCAAATGGATCAAGAGTTGTAATGCCCGTAGGAGGCCAGCAGCCTCCTAGCTCAGGAGTGGGGGCGAGGCTTGCGTGGTAGAAGGCTCAGAAGAATCCTAGGAAAAAGAATACTTCGGAGGTAATGAAAAGAATTATTCCGTATCGAAGACCTTTTTGTACGGGGGGCGTGTGATGTCCTTGGAATGTACCTTCTCGTACGATGTCTCGTCATCATTGATATATTGTAAGAAGTAGCAGAGCTGTTCCTAAGGTTATTAAGGTTGTTGAGCGAAAATGAAATCAGGTCGCGAGGCCTGATGTTATCAGCAGGGCAGCAATTGCTCCTGTTAGGGGTCAAGGGCTGGGGTCAACTATGTGGTAAGGGTGTGCTTGATGGGCCATTAGACGTTTTCTTGTAGGTATAGCGTTAGTAGGAGAACGAAGACGTAGGCTTGAATTATTGCTACAGCGACTTCTAACAGGGTGAGGAGAACTAGTACTGTTGTTGTGATGATTGCCACGGTTGGTATTAGGGGGAGAAGTACAAAGGCGCCTGTAGCAATTAGTTGAATTAAAAGGTGACCAGCTGTTAGATTGGCTGTTAGTCGTACTCCTAGGGCAAGGGGGCGGATAAAGAGGCTAATTGTTTCGATAACGATAAGCACCGGAATAAGGGGGCCTGGTGTGCCTTCTGGTAGGAGGTGTCCTAGGGCATGGGTTGGTTGGTTTCGCATGCCAATAATGACAGTTGCTAATCAGAGAGGTACCGCAAGCCCTAAATTTAGTGATAATTGGGTGGTGGGGGTAAAAGTGTAGGGAAGGAGTCCTAGTATATTTAGGGTAATTAAAAAGATTATTAATGAGGTTAGGAGGGCAGCTCACTTATGACCCCCAATATTTAGGGGAAGGAGAAGTTGTTGAGTAAAACGGTTAATAAATCAGCCCTGAAGGGCGAGGAATCGGTTATTTAATCATCGAGTTGTGGGTGTAGGGTAAAGGAGTCAGGGTAGGGTAAGGGCAAGGGCTATTAATGGGATCCCGAGATAGGTGGGGCTTATAAACTGGTCAAAAAAGCTTAGTGTCATGGTCAAGTTCAGGGGTCTGTTTTGGCTTTTTCTGCGCTTTGTAGAGTAGGGGTGTTTGGGAAGGTATGGGCTGTAACTTTAGCGGGAATAACGGCCAGGAAGACCATTCACGAGAAGATTAAAATAGCAAATCAAGGTGTGGGGTTGAGTTGGGGCATGTCGTTAGGGGTGGTTGGGAACCACCAATCTTTAGCTTAAAAGGCTAACGCTATACCCTATTTAGCTTCCTAGCGAGGCGTCTTCAAGTATTCGAGATGATCAGTTTTCAAAGTGTTCTAGGGGAACTGCTTCCACTACAATAGGTATAAAGCTGTGATTTGCTCCGCAGATCTCAGAGCATTGTCCGTAGAATACGCCTGGTCGGGATGCGATGAAGGCTGTTTGGTTTAGGCGGCCTGGGACTGCGTCCATTTTTACCCCTAGGGCTGGGACTGCTCATGAGTGGAGCACATCGTCTGCAGAGACTAAAACTCGGATGGGGGATTCAACTGGAATAACCATGCGATGGTCGGCTTCTAATAAGCGGAACTGTCCGGGGGTTAGGTCTTGGGTGGGAATTATGTATGAGTCAAAGCCAAGATCTTCGTAGTCAGTGTATTCATAGCTTCAGTATCATTGGTGGCCAACGGCTTTAATTGTTAATAAGGGGTTGTTAATTTCATCTATAAGATAGAGGATGCGAAGGGAGGGGAGTGCGATCAGAATTAAAATGATAGCTGGGAGAATTGTTCAGATAATTTCAATCTCTTGTGAGTCTAAAATATATTTGTTCGTTAATTTAGTGGTAACTATAGCAAGAATAATATAAAGCACTAGTGTGCTAATCAGGAAGACGATTATTAAAGCATGGTCGTGAAAATGAAGAAGTTCTTCTATAACAGGTGAAGCTGCATCTTGAAATCCAAGCTGTGACGGATGGGCCATTGAAAGCAAGACACGCGGGGGTCTAACCCACACTTCCGCCTTGACAAGGCGGTGTAATGTACTCTTTTACTAGTGTCTTATAAAGAAAGTGGCAGAGCGGTTATGTGGTCGGCTTGAAACCGACCTATGGGGGTTCGACTCCTCCCTTTCTCGTTAGTCTGCTTGTACTTGTACAAAGGCAGGCTCCTCGAATGTGTGGTATGGGGGAGGGCAGCCATGTAGTCATTCTACATTGGTTGTTGTTAAATCTGTTGCTAGAACTTCACGTTTGGCGGCGAATGCCTCTCAAATAATAAATAAGAATATGATAACAGCCACTAGGGAGATAAGTGACCCAATTGAGGAGACTGTGTTTCATAGGGTATAGGCGTCAGGATAGTCGGAGTATCGTCGGGGTATCCCCGCTAATCCGAGGAAGTGTTGTGGGAAGAAGGTTAAGTTTACCCCTAAGAACATAATACCGAAGTGGATTTTTGTTCAAGTACTGTGAAGTGTGTAGCCTGAAAATAGTGGGAATCAGTGCACGAAGGCGGCGACAATGGCAAATACGGCCCCCATAGATAGTACGTAGTGGAAGTGGGCTACGACATAATAGGTATCGTGGAGTACAATATCTAGGGATGAATTGGCCAGAACAATGCCTGTAAGCCCCCCTACTGTAAATAGGAAAATAAAGCCAAGGGCCCATAAAAGGGGTGTCTCTCATTTAATAGAGCCCCCATGAAGGGTTGCAAGTCAGCTAAATACTTTAACGCCGGTGGGAATTGCGATGATTATTGTGGCAGATGTGAAGTAAGCACGCGTGTCTACGTCCATGCCAACTGTAAACATGTGATGGGCTCATACAATAAAGCCTAGAAGACCAATAGCCATTATTGCTCACACCATGCCTATATAACCAAAGGGTTCTTTTTTACCAGAGTAATAGGCGACGATGTGTGAAATTATACCAAAGCCAGGCAGAATGAGAATATATACTTCCGGGTGTCCAAAAAACCAGAATAAGTGCTGGTAAAGGATTGGATCCCCTCCTCCGGCCGGGTCAAAGAAGGTGGTATTAAGGTTTCGGTCGGTAAGGAGCATTGTGATGCCGGCAGCGAGAACTGGTAGGGAGAGAAGGAGAAGAACAGCGGTAATTAGGACGGCCCACACAAACAGGGGTGTCTGATATTGAGAGATGGCTGGGGGCTTCATATTAATAATTGTGGTAATAAAGTTGATTGCCCCAAGGATTGAGGAAATACCTGCTAGGTGAAGCGAAAAGATTGTTAGGTCGACTGATGCTCCTGCGTGGGCTAAGTTACCGGCCAAGGGCGGGTACACTGTTCACCCGGTTCCGGCACCCGCTTCTACTCCAGAAGAGGCAAGTAATAGCAGGAAAGAAGGGGGTAGAAGTCAGAAACTTATGTTATTTATACGAGGAAATGCTATATCTGGGGCTCCAATCATTAGGGGAATTAACCAGTTTCCAAAACCTCCAATTATAATTGGCATTACTATAAAGAAAATCATTACGAAGGCATGTGCTGTAACGATTACATTATAAATCTGGTCGTCTCCAAGGAGAGCGCCCGGTTGGCTTAGTTCTGCTCGAATGAGTAGGCTGAGGGCTGTGCCTACTATACCGGCTCAGGCACCAAATACTAGATAAAGGGTGCCGATGTCTTTGTGATTAGTGGAGAAAAATCAACGTGTGATGGCCACAGGTAGGATGGCTGAGTTTTTAAGCGATGGATTGTAGCCCCACAAACAGAGGTTTGAGTCCTCTTCTTACCAAAAGTCCTGAGGTGTAATACATATCAGATTGCAAATCTGAAGATGCAGGTTAGTCGTCTGCCGGGACTTCCCCCGCCTTTAGCCCGCCTTTCAGGCGGGGGAAGGATAGATGGATGCTCGCTGGTTTGAGCGCTTAGCTGTTAACTAAGATTTTGCAGGATCGAGGCCTGCCCTTCTAGTAAGGCTTTAGCTTAATTAAAGTACCTGTTTTGCATACAGGAGATGTGGGGTAGTGTCCCGCAAGCCTTATCAGGGACTGGGGGACTTCCACCCTCGCTTAGGGCTTTGAAGGCCCTTGGTCTTGTTTTAACCTAAGTCCCTTAAAGGGTTATTAGTGCTATTGCGGCGGGTGTTAGGGGTAGAAGCAGTAGTGTAGCTATGGCTGAGGTAGCAAGCGGTAGTGTTAGTTGTAAGGAGGGGAGGCGTCATGGGGAGGTTGCGGTCAGGTTATTTGGTGAAATAGTTAGTGCTATTGCGTATGATAGTCGCAGATAAAAGTATAGGCTAAGGAGGGCGGTTATCGCGGCCAGTGTTGCGGCGGGGGCAAGGTCTTGTTTAGCAAGTTCTTGAAGGATAAGTCATTTTGGCATAAAGCCTGTAAGCGGGGGGAGGCCTCCTAGGGATAATAGTAGGAGGGGTGCAAGGGCGGTTAGGGCGGGGGTCTTTGCCCATGAGGTTGCCAGAGCATTAATGCTGGTTGCTTTATTAAGTTTAAACATAAGAAATGCTGAAAATGTTATAACAAAATATGTGAGTAGTGTTAAAATAGTTAAGGGGGGAGAGAATTGTAGGACGATTACTATTCAGCCGAGGTGTGCGATGGAGGAGTAGGCAAGGATTTTTCGAAGTTGGGTTTGGTTTAAACCTCCTCAGCCTCCTACAATGGTAGAGGTAAGTCCGAGGATAATTAATAGGGTGGTGTTGGTACAGGGGGTTTGGACTAATAAGGCAAATGGGGCAAGTTTTTGTCAGGTTGATAGAATAAGTCCTGTGGTTAGGTCCAGGCCTTGAAGTACTTCAGGTAGTCATGAGTGTACAGGTGCAAGTCCTACTTTTAGTGCAAGGGCTAAAGTGACAAGAGCTGTTGGGAAGGGGTGGGCAATCTGTAAAAGGTCCCATTGTCCAGTTAATCAAGCGTTGGTGGTGCTGGCAAAGAGTAGTATAGCTGCTCCGGCAGCTTGAATCAAGAAATATTTAGTGGCTGCTTCAACTGCTCGGGGGTGATGGTGTTGAGCTATTAGAGGAATGATGGCAAGAGTATTTATTTCCAGGCCTATTCAGGCGAGTAGTCAGTGGGAGCTTGCGAAGGTGGTAGTAGTTCCTAAACCAATACCAAATAGGAGGGCGGTTAAGATGTAAGGGTTCATTAGCAAAGGAGGGATTTTAACCTTCGTGTTTGGGGTATGGGACCAAGAGCTTAGAATTAGCTGACTTTACTAGGAAATAGTGTAGTGGAAGCACTAGGAGTTTTGCTCTCCTAAGGCGGGGTTCGAGTCCCCTTTTTCTAAAGAAGCGGGGGGGATTTGAACCCCCATAAGTCACTCTATCAAAGTGGCCCTTTACTTCAGGCACGGCTTCTTATCTATAGTTGGGGTGGTAAGCCAGCAAATGCAATGGGGAGGGCTAGGTGTCAGATAACCAGGGCCAGTGTAAGTGGGAGGAAATTTTTTCAAATTAGGTGTATGAGTTGGTCGTAGCGGAATCGTGGGTAAGAGGCTCGAACTCATAAAAATAAGACAGACAGAAGGGCCGCCTTGGTTATTAGGTTTACTGCGGTGAGTTCAGGTAGAATAGGAGAATGAGAGGCCCCTAAGAAGAGGGTGGCGGAAAGCGTATTTATAAGCAGAATATTAGCATATTCGGCTAAGAAGAATAGGGCGAATGGGCCACCTGCATATTCGACATTAAAGCCAGAGACTAATTCGGATTCGCCTTCAGTAAGGTCAAAAGGTGCACGGTTTGTCTCTGCAAGGGTTGAAATATACCATATTGCGGCTAGTGGTCAAGCTGGGAGTAGTATTCAGACGCTTTCTTGGGCAATGTTGAAGGTCTGTAGGGTAAAACCTCCTGTAAAAATAATAGTACTTAATAGGATCAGGCCTAGGCTAACCTCATATGAAATGGTTTGGGCTACAGCCCGGAGGGCCCCAATGAGGGCATATTTTGAATTTGATGCTCAGCCTGAACCTAGGATGGAGTAAACAGCGAGGCTTGATAGGGCTAGGATAAATAGAATCCCAAGGTTCAAGTCAATGACTGGATATGGGAGGGGCATGGGGGCCCAAAGGGTTAAGGCAAGTGTGAGTGCGAGTAAGGGGGCGAGGAGGAAAAGCACGGGAGAGGAGGTGGAGGGGCGAACGGGCTCCTTAATAAAGAGCTTAACACCATCAGCAATAGGCTGTAACAGTCCGTAAGGTCCTACAATATTTGGACCCTTTCGTAGTTGTATATATCCTAGTACTTTGCGTTCTAGAAGTGTGAGGAAGGCGACGGCCAAGAGGATGGGGACGATGAAGGCCAGGGGGTTGAGAATATGGGTAATAAGGACTGAAATCATAGTTAAGGAGAGGACTTGAACCTCTGTAAAAAGGGCTTAGGTCTTTTGCATTTGCCGGGCTCTGCCACCCCAACATGCCGTTCTCTCAGGCATGGGGGGTATGCCCTCTTGCCTATTTTAGTTGTCTTCATTAGGTGGGGGTGAGGCTTGCTTAAAGCAGGGGCCTCTTCTTTTCGGTCCTTTCGTACTAGAAAAGAGCACACCATAGATAGAAACTGACCTGGATTACTCCGGTCTGAACTCAGATCACGTAGGACTTTAACCGTTGAACAAACGGACCCTTAATAGCGGCTGCACCATTAGGATGTCCTGATCCAACATCGAGGTCGTAAACCCCCTTGTCGATATGGGCTCTAAAAGGGGATTGCGCTGTTATCCCTAGGGTAACTCGGTCCGTTGATCGGCATTGCCGGATCTTATTGGTCAGATATTCTGTTAATTAGAGCTGCGGCTCTTAGTTGTAGGAGGGGGTGCTCCCTTTCCACGTGGGGGTTTTTTGTTTCCCCGCGGTCGCCCCAACCAAAGACATTAGGGAAGGATTCCATTAGTTCAGGCCCTTGTGGGGGGTTAATTGACAGGATCTTCTTTGGTGTCTAAAGCTCCATAGGGTCTTCTCGTCTTATGTTTATATCCCCGCTTCTGCACGGGGAGATCAATTTCATTGACTTGAAAGAGGAGACAGTTAAGCCCTCGTTGTGCCATTCATACAGGTCTTCATTTAAAAGACAAGTGATTGCGCTACCTTTGCACGGTCAAAATACCGCGGCCGTTAAACTAATAGTCACAGGGCAGGCGGGACCTCTTATTCTTTAGCTTTGCAAGAGGCGATGTTTTTGGTAAACAGGCGAGGCTTGATTTGTTTGCCGAGTTCCTTCTCTTTCTTTTAGTCTTTCCTGAGGTGCACACCTGTGTAGGGTTAACGGTTTATGTTTGAATTCTTTTCTGGTTGTTTGGGTTGTTGTTCAGGGCCCTCTTCGTTTGGGGTCGTTAATGCTCGGTGCGGGTTCGTTCCGAATTACATGTGTGCAAGGAGAGAGGCTTGGCTCTCTTATTACTCATATTAGCAGGGTCTCTCCCATGTTTGCATGGGATGGCCCGGTAAGGAAGGGGGGAGTAAGAATTAATGATCAGGATAGAGAGGGGTGGTGATGTATTTGAGCTATAACGCTTTCTATTGGGATGGCTGCTTTTAGGCCCACCCAAATACTTACCTTTGTTTAATTATGATCTTTTTCCTCCCGGAAAAGTTGTATCTTGTTTCAAAGGGGCTGTACCCCCTTTGAATAACTCTCACAGTTTCTTGTGTTATCAGGTGGGGTAGTACTGAGGTGAATAAAGAATCTGAGAGGCTGAACTTCTATCCATTTCTCGGGCAACCAGCTATAACTAGGTTCGGTAGGTTTATCACCTCTACTCAAAGCTCATTCCACTCTTTTGCCACAGAGACGGGTTCGCCCTATAAATAGGCTGTCTTGGAGTAGCTCCCCTAGTTTCGGGGTGTCAAACTAAAGCACTCTTTGCTTGGGTCACGCTGGCTAAATCATGATGCAAAAGGTACGAGAATAAATCTCTGCTTTATTTAGCTTCACTGGGTTGTTTCATTTCTCTTTCAGCGATCCCTTGCGGTACTTTCTCTATTGCTCCTAAGTCCTTTTTCTGTCGCCCATACTAAAGGGGAAAAATGGTTTGTTTAATTAAAACATTCGTGCATTTGGGGTTATAAATAATGGTTGGTTGTTGTTGTGTTTATGGGCTAGCTGTTGGGCGTCAGGGTGATCCGATTTGCACGGGTGTCTCTTCAGTGTAAGGGAAGTGTTATTCTATTTTAACTACACTCTGATATTACCAAGTGCACCTTCCGGTACCCTTACCATGTTACGACTTGCCTCCCCTCCGCGATTTTTGGGTTTTTAATTATTTAAAGTGATAGGCTTGGGGAGAGTGACGGGCGGTGTGTGCGCGCTTCAGGGCCGATTTCAGCGGAACACGCTATTTTCCGCTTACTACTAAATCCTCCTTCAGGCGCGTGTTTCAGTGCGCCGTTCGTGTTCCCTAATATAGGGAATGTAGCCCATTTCTTCCCCTTCCATGCGCTACACCTCGACCTGACGTTTTGGGTTGTGCCAGTTGTGCTTACTTTTAGGCCTTCACAGGGTAAGCTGACGACGGCGGTATATAGGCGGGATAAACAAGGAAGGGTGAGGTTGAACGGGGGTTATCGGTTCTAGAACAGGCTCCTCTAGGGGGGTCTAAAGCACCGCCAAGTCCTTTGGGTTTTAAGCTGGTGCTCGTAGTTCCCAGGCGGGTAGGGTATGTGATATGTTACCAAGGTTTAGGGCTAGGCATAGTGGGGTATCTAATCCCAGTTTGTGCCAGAGCTTTCGTGGGGTCAGGGGTTGTAAAGCTACCTTCGTGGTTGATCTTCTAGCCTTCGGATGCGTATAACAGCTTTGAAGGTGTGCGGCTTTAGTCTTTATTTTCCATAACCACTCTTTACGCCGAATGGTATCAACTTGGGTCTCTCGTATAGCCGCGGTGGCTGGCACGAGTTTTACCGGCCCTCTTAGCTTTAACTAAGTCAAGTTTTCACTTATGGCTTAATGTTTATCACTGCTGAGTTCCCTTGAGGGTGTGGCTAAGCAAGGTGTCATGGGCTTACAGATGTGTGCCTGATACCAGCTCCTTGCTCCCGGGCAGGGAGCTGTAGGGCATTCTCACAGGGGGGCGGATACTTGCATGTGTAAATTTGGCTAAAGTTGATAGTAAAGTCAGGACCAAGCCTTTGTGCGGGCGGGGCTTTCTAGGGCCCATCTTAACATCTTCAGTGTTATGCTTTAATTAAGCTACGCTAGC